TTTATATTTATTTAAAATATAACCTTATTATTATATTAAAATATAATTACTTATATTTAAATAAGATATTATATTAATATAATTTAATAAATAAATATATATTAATATAAATTATTTATATTATAAATAAAAGATGTATAAATTAAAATACCTATATAAATTCTACATTCTTAAAACTAATGTTTTAATGAAATTAGTTTTAAGAATGTAGAAAAGTGTTTGATCTACTTCAAGATAAAGTTTGATTCTAGCTTAAAATAAAACATTCAAATTTTTGTACATGTAATTTATAGGGGCAGTACTTTGTATTATATAAATTTAAAAGTTATAAAAATATGTGGAGGATTGGATAAAATTGTGCCAGCATCTGCGGTTACACAATAAATTAAGGTTTTATATTTTAGATAAATTAAATTTTTAAAGGATTTATTTATATTTATAATTTATTTTGTGAAATTTTTTTTATATCTAAGTTTTTTAATTTTATTTATTTTAAATTTTATTAAAGACCGGGATTAGATACCCCGTTATGGATTTATTTTTTACTTAAGTAGTAGGGTTTTTGAAACTTAAATAATTTGGCGGTAATTGATCTTATTAGAGGAACCTGTCCTGTAATCGATATTACACGTTAGTTACTTTATTTTAGTTTATATATCGTTGTTGGAAAAATTAATTGGTAAATTAATTTAATTAAATTAATTTCTTTATAATTCAAATCAAGGTTTAATTTATATTAAAGAAGAGATGGGTTACATTATTTGTAATTGTGAATTTAGAAAATGGATTTAAAAGTAATTTTATTATTTAATTAATTTGAATTGAGTTCTTAATTATGTACACATCGCCCGTCGCTCTAATTGTTTATTAGATAAGTCGTAACAAAGTAGACTTTCCGGAAGGAAATTCTAGTTAAAGTAGAGCTTGGTGTTAAGCGTTTCATTTACAATGAAGGGTTCATTTTCGAAAATGTACTTTAATATAGATTATGAAGTGATTAATGCTTTTATTTATTAAGTAATTTAATGAAATTTTTTAATATATTTCACTGGAGGGGGGCCAGTGAAATAAATTAAAAATTAATTAAGTGTAATATATAAAAGTACTTTTTGTATCATGGATTTTTTAATTTTTTTAATATAAACGTTTCTCGAAGATAAAAGATTTATATTTATTGTTATAAAATGTTGAATAATTTTATTAAATTAATTATAGAACTGAAAGGGTTTACGGTTTTATAAATATCTAGTTGCTTAAAATTTATAAAATTACATTATTTAATTATTATTAAAATTATTAATTTATGGAATTTTAAAATTCAGCGGGGTTAGCTGTTGAGTTATCTTTTTACAAGTGAGGATGAGGGGGAATTTTTTTAGTTGAGCTTAGAAACAGCTTTAGTAAGTTATATTTTAAATTTTTAATTTAGTTTATTTATTTTGCTTTAACATAAGAGGCTTAATTTCAGAATTAAAATACGTTTTATAATAATGAATTTATTAATAGGATGCGTTGAGATATATTAATTTTGTGGGGTTGAAAAATAAAATTCAACAATAAAACATCAGGCTGTTTAACAAAAACATTTCTTTTAAGATTTTTTAAAAAGTATAGCCTGCCCACTGATTAAATTTAAAGGGCCGCGGTATTTTGACCGTGCTAAGGTAGCATAATCATTAGTCTCTTAATTAGGGAATAGTATGAATGGTTAAACTGTTGATTGTTTTTAATTTTTAATTTTCTGAAATTAAATTTAAAGTGAAAATGCTTTATTGTTCTATTTAGACGATAAGACCCTATAGAGTTTAACGACTACTATTTACTTGGATCTTGGGGGGGAGCTGAGTATTTAGTAGTCGTTTAGTTGGGGCAACTTTTGAATAATATTAACTTCTAGACAATTATATTTTTTTATAAAAATCTTAAATTTTAACAGTTAAAAAGTTACCTTAGGGATAACAGCGTAATTGTTTTTGAGAGTTCTAATCGACAAAATTGTTTGCGACCTCGATGTTGAAYTAAGATATCTAGCTGGGGCAGTTCCTGGAAAAGAAAGTCTGTTCGACTATTAAATTCTTACATGATTTGAGTTCAAACCGGCGTAAGCCAGGTTGGTTTCTATCTTTTAGTACTTTTTTTCTTTCTAGTACGAAAGGGCCGTTGTGAAGTTGGTTGTGCACTAAATTGGCAKATTAGTGCAATTGATTTAGAATCTTTATATAAAATATATTTATTTAGTAATTATATATATTTTTGAAATGTTTAGCATCTTAGTTTCTTACCTTTGTTTAGTCGTTGGGGTTTTAGTTAGAGTTGCTTTTATGGTTTTATTTGAGCGTAAAATTTTAGGTTATATTCAAATTCGTAAAGGGCCTAATAAAGTAGGTTATTTAGGTATTTTGCAGTCCTTTGGGGATGCTATTAAGCTTTTTATTAAGGAGCAAACATTTCCTCTTAATTCTAATATGTTTATTTATTATTTCTCTCCTGTTTTTTCTATTTTTGTTATATTAGTTTTATGGGCGGTCATTCCTTATAATACTCTTTTAATTAACTTTAGCTTTGGGGGGTTTATTTTTTTTTGCTGCACTAGTTTTGGGGTTTACACTCTGATAAGAAGAGGTTGATCGTCTAATTCTAACTATGCTTTAATTGGGGCTGTTCGGGGGGTGGCTCAGACTATTTCTTATGAAGTAAGTATAGCTTTAATTTTTTTGTCCCTAGTGTTTTTAGGGTTGAGTTACTCCTTACTTCATATTATGAAGGTACAAAAATATATTTTGTTTATTTTTGTGATGTTCCCTATTTTTATTTGCTGATTAACTTCCTGTTTAGCTGAAACTAACCGGACTCCTTTTGATTTTGCGGAGGGGGAGTCTGAGTTAGTTTCTGGGTTTAATATTGAGTACGGTAGAGGGGGGTTTGCTTTACTGTTTTTAGCTGAATACGGAAGAATCATTTTTATAAGTTATTTTTTAGCTTGTCTTTTTTTTGGTGGATTATGTAAATTATTTATTTTAATAAATTTATTTGGTTCTTTTTTTTGTTTTTGATTTATTTGAGTACGAGGTACTTTGCCTCGTTATCGATACGACAAACTTATATATTTAGCCTGAAAATCTTTTTTGCCTGTTTCTTTATGGTTTTTGTGTTTTTTCCTGGGAGCTAGGATTTTTATCTAGACTTTGAAATTTTACACGGGAAAATTACTAGAAGAATTTAACTTCTTTTATCTACTTTCAAGGTAGAAACCTTAGCATTCGGTCAAGCAATTATTTTATTACTGAATCTCTCGAAGTTAGAATAACTGGGTTTATAAAAAAGTAAAGAAAATAAAGTACGGTCAGAATTTGTCCAACAATAATATAGGGGTCTTCAGCTGGGCGTGCACCGATTCAAGTGAGAAGAACTACAACATTAATTATTATTCAGAACACTACTTGAGAAATAGGATAAAATTGAGTTCCTCGAGTTCTTCTTTTTTGAGAAAGTGGAAGAATGAAGAGGATTATAATAGATGCTACCAGGGCGATAGCCCCCCCTAACTTATTGGGGATAGACCGTAAGATTGCATACGCGAATAAAAAATATCATTCTGGTTGAATGTGTACTGGTGTAACTAGCGGATTTGCTTGAATAAAGTTTTCTACATCTCCTAGAAGGAATGGATTGGTTAACACTAATATTAAAAGAGCTCATAAGGTAATTATAAACCCAAATAAGTCCTTAAATGAATAGTAAGGGTGGAATGGAATTTTGTCTGGGTTTGAATTAATTCCTGTTGGATTATTAGAGCCAGTTTGATGAAGGAAGAGAAGGTGAATTATAGATAGCCCTGCGATAACGAAGGGCAAGAGAAAATGAAAGGTGAAGAAACGGGTTAGCGTGGCGTTGTCTACTGCAAAACCTCCTCAGATTCATTGAACTAGTATTTGTCCTAGATACGGAATGGCTGACAAAAGATTAGTGATAACTGTAGCAGCTCAAAAGGATATTTGCCCCCATACCAGGACGTACCCTATGAATGCAGTTGCTATAACTGCTAGTATAATTATTACTCCTACTATTCAAGTGTGTGAATAAAAATAGGACGAATAATATATACCCCGGCCTACATGTATATAAAGACAAATAAAGAAAAATGATGCTCCATTAGCATGAGTGGCCCGGAGTAATCATCCATAATTTACATCTCGAGAGATATGAGTCACTCTATTAAAGGCAATCGAAATATCAGCTGTATAGTGTATGGCTAAGAATAATCCAGTAACAATTTGAACGCCTAGGCATAGCCCAAGGAGGGAACCAAAATTTCATCAGGCGGAAATATTTACCGGGGCTGGAAGATCTACTAAAGCATTACTAGCAATTTTAATTAGCGGGTGGGTTTTACGTAAATTTACCATTATTTTTTAATTACTGACCGTAGTGGTCCTTCATATATATTTACGATTTTTACAGCTACGATTAATGTTATAAGTAAATAAGTTATTATTAAGATGGACGGCATAATTAATGAGTTTGAAAAAATTATTATATTATGTTGGGTTAGAGGGGCATTATTTGTTGAATAATTTTTATTGAAGGTTAATAGCGTAATTACTAAGCTAACAATTAGAAATATTTTTTTATTGAGTGCTAGAGTTTCATTAAAATTTATTTCAAATTTTTCATTTGAGGCTATTCTAGTAATATACACGAATAAAATTATTAACCCCCCCAAGAAAATTAAAAATAAAATGTAGGAAAATCATCTCGTTTTAATTGTAATTCATCTTATAATACAAATATTTATTGTTTGAATAAGCACTATTCTTAGAATAGCAATAGGGTGGGTTCTGACCATTAAAATTAAAGAGGAGGCTGTTGCGATAGTTATAATTAGAATTATACAGATTTTAGTTTATTAAAATATTAGCTTTGGAAGCTAAAGATGTCTTTAGGCTTTTCTGAAGTTTTTATAATTTCTTAATTTTTAGTTTACAAGACTAATGTTTTTTTTAAACTATAAAAACTAATTTCTTTGTTAGTTTTGGTTAGATTATTGGGGGTGTTTTGTGGATTTTTGGTTTTTTGTTCTACTCGGGAGCATCTTCTTTCGGTTTTGTTAAGATTAGAATTTATAGTAATTTGTATTTTTTTTTTATTTTTATTAAGTTTTTTTTATGGGGGAGGTTATTATTCTTTAATTTATTTAATTATAGCAGCTTGTGAGGGTGCTCTTGGTTTATCTGTTTTAGTTGTGATGGGGCGAACCCATGGGGGGGATTATTTCAAATGTTTTAATGTGTTTGAGTAATGTATTAATGATAAGTTTACTTTTTGGGCTGTTGGCAGGGTGTTTATTAATTTTTTTTAATTGCCGATATTTTTTTTTGGTGAGTAATTATTTAATTTTCTTTATTATTTATATGTTAATTAGGGAAATTGTATTTACTGACTCAGTGATAGTTTCTTATGATTTCTTTTTTGATAATCTTTCTTATAGATTAGTAATTTTAAGACTTTGAATTACTATTTTAATGTTACAGTCTAGAAGAGGAATTTTATTTTCTAATAATTCGGTAATTTTTTTTTATTTAAGAGTATATTTTTTGATAATTGTTTTGGTTTTTTGTTTTTTTAGATTAAATTTATTATCTTTTTATTTTTTTTTTGAAATTTCTTTAATTCCTACTTTGTTTATTATTATAGGGTGAGGTTATCAGCCAGAGCGTTTACAAGCTGGAGTATATTTTTTATTTTATACATTAAGAGCATCGCTCCCTTTATTAGTTATTTTGATTTATTTTTATAAAACTTTAGGTACATTAGACTTTTTTTCTTGAAATTGTTTAGATAGTAGTTTTGTTTCTTTTTTTTTGTTTTTGGGGATAAGTCTTGCTTTTTTAGTAAAGATACCTATGTTTTTTGTTCATCTCTGACTGCCTAAGGCTCATGTAGAAGCTCCCGTGTCCGGTTCAATAATTTTAGCGGGGGTGTTATTAAAGTTAGGAGGGTATGGGCTTTATCGGGTTTTAGGATTATCAGTTGGGTCTTTAAAAGTGTTTGGTAGTTATTTTTATGGTCTGAGTATTTTAGGAATGCTTTATGTAGGATTTATATGCTGTCGTCTGAATGACTTAAAAGCGTTAGTTGCTTATTCTTCAGTTGCTCACATGGGGATAGTTATTTGCGGAATTTATAGCTTTTACATATGAGGTTATATAGGGGCTTTATTAATAATAATTAGTCACGGTCTTAGTTCATCAGGATTATTTTGTGCGGTAAATATATATTATGAGCGGCTGGGTAGTCGTAGCTTATATTTAAACAGGGGGTTACTTTTAATTATTCCTGTATTTACTTTATTATTTTTTATACTCTGTGCTTCGAATATAGCTGCTCCGCCTACTATTAATYTATTATCAGAAATTTTTTTGATGACTAGAATTTTGAAGTTTGATAAAATTATGTTAATTGTTTTTCCAGTGGGGTCATTTTTGGGGGCCGTTTTTACTTTATTTATTTTTTCTTACTCTCAGCATGGAAAATTTTTTTCAGGAAATTATTCTTTTACTGAAGTTGGGATACGGGAATATCATTTATTATCAATTCACATTATTCCTGTAAATTTTTTAATTTTGAAGGTTGAGAGATTTATATTAATTTAAGTTTAAATAGTTTAATTTAAAATTTAAAGTTGTGGTCTTTGAGATAGACTTGTCTTTTAAACAATTTTGAGGAATTATTTAAGAGTTACTTATTATCTAGGTTTTATAATATTATGATGTTCTTTTGTTTCTTTTTTTTACGGGGTTAAATATTATTTAGTTTCGTTAGTTATTTTTATTGAGTGAGAAGTTTTTAGATTCTTTGGTTCTTCTGTTGTTATAACTATTTTGTTTGATTGAATAAGATTAACATTTATATCTTTTGTTCTTTTTATTTCTTCCATGGTTTTAATATATAGTTCTTCTTACATACAAGGAGATAAATTTCTTTACCGATTTATTATTTTAGTATATTTGTTTGTTTTGTCTATATTGTTTTTAATTATTAGCCCCAATTTAGTTAGTATTTTGTTAGGATGGGATGGTCTTGGTTTAGTTTCTTATTGTTTAGTAATTTATTATCAAAATGTAAAGTCGGCTAATGCCGGGATATTAACAATTTTGTCTAATCGGGTAGGTGATGTAGCGTTGTTATTAAGAATTGCTTGATTAATTAATTTTGGTTCTTGAAATTTTTATTATATTCAAGCCATGTACACAGAACATGTTTTATTATTTGTTTTGTTTATAGTTATTTTAGCGGGTATAACTAAAAGAGCTCAAATTCCTTTTTCAGCCTGGTTACCAGCTGCTATAGCAGCTCCTACCCCTGTTTCTGCTTTAGTTCATTCTTCTACTTTAGTTACTGCTGGTGTATATTTATTAATTCGTTTCAATGTTTTATTAAACACTAATATATTTTTATTTTATGTAGGATGTTTTACTATATTCATATCTGGTTTGGGGGCTAATTTTGAGATAGACCTTAAAAAGATTATTGCGCTATCTACACTCAGACAATTAGGGGTTATAATAATGATTCTTTCTTTAGGGTTTAGAGAATTATCTTTTTTTCATTTGTTGTCTCATGCTTTATTTAAGTCGTTGCTATTTTTGTGCGCTGGTGTTTTTATTCATGGAATAAGAGATATTCAAGATATTCGGTATTTAGGCGGAGTAATAGGAGGTTGTCCTTTGAGTTCATTATTTTTTATTGGGTGTTCTCTTTCTTTGTGCGGGTTTCCCTTTTTATCTGGGTTTTACTCAAAGGATACTATTTTGGAAGTTTATATAATAGGTTTTATTAATATTTTTATGGTTGTGGTTATTATTTTGGGAACCCTTTTTACAGCTACTTATTCTGTTCGTCTTTCTTTTTTTCTTTTTTTTAAAAATTTGGGGTTGAAAAGTTTAGTGTCACTAGAAGAAAGTGATGTAATGAGAATTCCTATAAGATTTTTGTTTTTAATAGCTATTTCTGCGGGTAGTTTGATGTCTTGATTTTATTTTCCTTGTTATTCAATTTTTCTTCCTTTAGCGTTTAGGATTTTTGTTTTGTTAAATGTTATTTTTTGGGGGGTATTAATTTATGTTTTTATAAGTTGTTTTCACTTATTTTATTTAAGTGTTATTTCTTATGTGTCCCATTATATGGGGACAATATGATTTATACCTATTATTTCCACTTATAGCTTTATGCCTTTACTTAGCTTAGGAAATTTTTTAATTAAGTATTTAGATCAGGGTTGAGTAGAACTTTTTGGAGGCCAGGGGGTTCATTATTTTTTTTCTAAAACTTCTTTATTTATTGATAAGTGGTACTTCCTAAACTTAAAGTCTTATTTTTTTTTATTCTTTATTTTTTTATTATTTATTTTATTTATGTTATATTTAAATAGCTTAATTAGAGCGTAGCTCTGAAGAAGCTAAGGTATAATTTTTTTATTTTAAATAATTATTTAAATTTTCATTTATTTTTACACTGAAAATGTAAGGTTTTTATTAAACTAAAATAACAGAGAAAATAACGGAGTTTAACCGTTAAAAAATTAAGTTAGCAGCTTATTTTTGAATATCTTTTCTCTTTAAACAGAGTAAAACTCTAACTACCATTAACAGTGGCATACCTCTAGTTTGGTTTTGTTTAATAGGCTAAGGAGGACTTAGACCTCTTGACTCAGGTCGAAACTGATTACGTTTAACGTTTCTTAGCCAAGACTAATCAGATTGATACCTTCTGAATGCAACCCAGATGTTATTGTTAACTATAGTCCTACTTGTCTCATTCCAAGGCTCCTTGGGATCACTCATGAAATAATCCAATAATTAAAATTATTAAAAAAAAAGAAGATAAAAATATTATAGTTGTTATATTTATTTGAGTTATTAAGATGGGGATAGGTAGAATTAATGTAATTTCTACATCAAAAATTAAAAAGATTAGCGCAATTAAGTAAAATCGTAATGAAAATGGTAGTCGTGCTGATCTTTTAGGGTCGAACCCGCATTCGAACGGAGAAAGTTTCTCTCGATCTATTTGAGATTTTTTACCTAAGAAAGAGTTTAAAAAAATTAAAAGGGTCGATAGTAGTAATGAAAATAAAAATAGCACAAAAATTATATTTTCCATTGAGAGGATCTTTTGATTGGAAGTCAAATATATTTATTGTAATAAAAATATAGCTACCTCATCAGTAGATTCTTATATAAAGGAATAATCAAACTACATCTACAAAATGTCAATATCATGCAGCTGCTTCAAACCCAAAATGATGACTTTTAGAAAAGTGGCATATTAAATGTCGAGCAAAGCATACTRCTAAGAAAGTTGTTCCGATGATTACATGAAGACCATGAAATCCTGTAGCTACAAAGAAGGTAGACCCGTAGGCTGAGTCCGCAATTGAGAACGATGCTTCTCAGTATTCTATAGCCTGCAGGCATGTAAAATAAATACCTAGAGCGATTGTAATGTATAGGCCTTGAGTTGTCTGTGAAAATTTATTTTCTATAAGGCCGTGGTGAGCTCATGTTACAGTTACTCCAGAGGCTAAAAGAATAATAGTATTAAGAAGAGGGACTTGAATAGGATTAAACGGGAAAATTCCGGTAGGGGGTCATTGAAGGCCAATTTCTATAGTTGGGGCTAGACTTCTATGGAAAAAGGCTCAGAAGAATGAAAAGAAAAATAATACTTCTGAAGTAATAAAAAGAATTATTCCTCAACGTATTCCTTTGGCTACAATTTGTGTGTGTAGTCCCTGAAAGGTGCTTTCTCGGCTGATATCTCGTCATCATTGAATACAGGTTATAATTAAGATTAATACCCCTCTAAAAAAAAGCATCGGGTTAAAAGAGTGAAATCACTTTACGATTCCTGATGTAAGTATTATGGCCCCCAGAGCTCCTGTAAGGGGTCAGGGGCTTTGGTCTACTAAATGAAAAGCGTGATTTCTTTTAATTATCATTAATGAGAAGTGATTTCTCTTGAGTATAGGGTGGTTAAGACAGCAAATACGTAAGATTGAATAATAGCGACAGCTCTTTCTAGCGTTAGAAGTAGAATTTGAGTTATTAATAATGTAATTAAAATAATATTAGAAGCGATAGCAGTTTGGTTACCCAGGAGAGTTATTAAAAGATGGCCTGCTACTATGTTTGCTATTAGTCGAACCGAAAGGGTGATAGGGCGGATTACATTTCTAATTGATTCAATTAATACTATAAACGGTATAAGAGCCCCAGGGGTTCTTTGGGGGACTAGATGGGCGAATATGTAATTAGTATTTTTAATTCATCCAAATAGCATAAATGTTATTCACAGAGGGAGAGCAAGCGTTAATGTCATGGATAGATGACTAGAAGCTGTGAAAATATACGGAAATAATCCTATAAAATTATTAATTACAATTAAGATGAATAGTGAAATAAACACCAAGGTTCTACCTTGAAAGGCTCTTTCCCCTAACAGGGTTTTAAATTCTTGATGGAGTTTTTTAGTTGCGGTTTCAATTAAAATTCTTCTTTTATTGGGGATTAATCAAAATATCGGGATAACTAAAAGTATTATTAAAAATAAACTAGCTCAATTCAGGGAAAGACTTAAAGAAGCAGCTGGGTCGAACACAGAAAACAAATTAGTTATCATAATCAGCTTAATTTATTACTTGATGTTTCTCTGTTTATGGAGTACACAATTTTGATTTCTTTGTTTAAGAAATAGATTTTATTTATTGATAAAACTAAAATGATAGAAAACAAGATAAATAATCAGGATCATATTAAAGGGGATATTTGAGGGATAATAAAATACTTTTTTTAGAATCTTGGCCTTGACAAAGTCATATTTTGGTTAAACTAATTTTATTAGTTAAAAATAGGTGTTATTTTATTATTTTGCGGTTTAAGAGACCGTTGCTTACGTTTCAGCCATTTAACTTAATTTTTTTTGACTCACGAAATGAACCCATTAGGGGGAATTCTTTCAATAGCGATGGGTATAAAGCTGTGGTTAGCCCCACAGATTTCTGAGCATTGGCCAAAGAAAACCCCAGGTCGATTAATATAAAAATTTACTTGATTTAATCGACCTGGGACAGCGTCTGCCTTTACACCTAAAGCAGGAACTGTTCAAGAATGAAGTACATCTGCAGCGGTAATTAAAGTGCGGATTTGTGTATTAAAAGGAATAACTGTGCGGTTATCTACGTCTAATAAACGAAAGTTTGAGGCTCTTATTTCTCTTGAGGGGATTATATAAGAGTCAAATTCTACATTTATAAAATCTGAATATTCATATGATCAATATCACTGATGGCCTACAGTTTTTAAAGTAATTGATGGCTTGTACACTTCGTCTAAAAGATAAAGAAGACGGATTGAAGGTAATCCAATAAAGATAAGGATAAAACTGGGCACGATAGTTCAAAAAAGTTCTAATGGTTGAGACTCTAGTATAAATTGATCAATATTTTTATTAGTAACTGTAGACATTAGATTAAACCCAACAATAGTGACAATTAAAATTAAAATTGTCATGGTATGGTCATGAAAGAAAATTAGTTGTTCTATTAATGGGGAGGCCCCGTTTTGGAAATTAAGTGCTGATCAGGTAGACATTTTCTAAAAGAGAATTAAGTCTCATTTTTGAAGCTTAAATTCATTGCACTAATCTGCCACATTAGAAATTATAAATTAAAGTTAATTCGCTATAAGAGTGCTCTGAAGGAGGATTATTTTGCATTCATTCAATAAATGGGGGTTGAATAGATGAATAAACTACAGGACGGGTTGCACTCAAGGCTTCTCAAATAATGAAGCTAAATATTAAAATAGCTACTACAGAGGTGTATCTTCCTATAGAAGATACTACATTTCATGAAGTGAATGCATCTGGATAGTCTGAGTATCGGCGAGGTATTCCGTTTAACCCTAGAAAGTGTTGAGGGAAAAATGTTATATTTACTCCGATAAATATTATAATAAATTGAATTTTTAGCCACAGGGGGTTTATTCTTACTCCTGTGAAGAGAGGGAATCAGTGGATAATCCCTCCCATGATTGCGAAAACGGCCCCCATAGATAAAACGTAATGGAAATGAGCTACTACGTAGTATGTATCATGTAATACAATGTCAATAGATGAGTTAGCTAGAATAATTCCAGTTAATCCCCCTACTGTAAACAAGAAAACAAATCCGATTGCTCATATTAGAGCTGGGGTTATATTCAGGGCTGACCCCTGAAGTGTTGCAATTCAGCTAAAAATTTTTACTCCTGTAGGGACAGCAATAATCATGGTGGCTGTAGTAAAGTAAGCTCGGGTGTCTACATCTATTCCTACTGTAAATATGTGGTGGGCTCAAACGATGAAACCTAGAAGGCCAATCGCTGCTATAGCATAAATTATTCCTAACTGACCAAAAGTTTGCTTTTTTCCTCTTTCGAATGTAATGATGTGAGAAATTATCCCAAACCCGGGTAAAATTAAAATGTAGACCTCTGGGTGTCCAAAAAATCAAAATAAGTGTTGATAGAGAATAGGGTCTCCTCCCCCAGCAGGGTCAAAAAAGGATGTATTTAAATTACGGTCTGTTAATAATATTGTAATAGCTCCTGCAAGAACGGGTAGGGATAATAACAACAGAATTGCTGTTAAAAATACTGACCACACGAATAAAGGGGTTTGGTCTCAAGATATTCCTGGTGTTCGTATATTGATAATAGTAGTAATAAAATTAACGGCTCCGAGAATAGATGAGGCTCCGGCTAAATGAAGGCTAAAGATCGATAAATCTACAGAAGCTCCGGCATGTGCGATGCCGGCTGCTAGGGGTGGATATACGGTTCATCCCGTTCCGGCTCCTCTTTCTACCAGGCCTCCGGCTAACAACAATGTTAATGATGGGGGGAGCAATCAAAAACTTATATTGTTTATTCGGGGGAATGCCATATCAGGGGCTCCGATTATTAGGGGTACTAATCAGTTTCCGAAGCCACCAATTATAATAGGTATTACTATAAAAAAAATTATAATGAATGCGTGGGCAGTAACTATTACGTTATAAATTTGATCGTCACCAATAAATCTGCCAGGCTGGCCTAGTTCTAAGCGAATTAAAACTCTGAATGCTGTCCCTACCATAGCTGATCACACTCCAAAGACTAAATATATAGTACCAATATCTTTATGATTAGTAGAATAAAGTCATCGTTTAATGGATAGAATGGCCGATTAGGTATTAAACTGTAAATTTAATTATGAAGTTGTATATATTTCTTCTGTTAGGTTTTATAGTCTAAAGAGTGATTTTAAGTTGCAAGCTTAGGGGTAAATTAAATTTTAAGACCTAAAATCTAATGGTTCCCCCTTATTTTAGACTTTGAAGGACTATAGTTTATTTAACTTAAGACTTTAAGTTAAAATAATTAAGCCAGGTACAAGAATGTTTATTGTCACGGAAAGCGTAACTAGTAAATATTGTCTTAGTGGATTTTGAGGGCTTAAAGATAAGTTATTTTTTTTTATTAATAACATCGAATAAAATGTTCGTGAATAGAAATAAAGGGATACGACCGACCCTAAAATTAAAATTACAAAAATTGTTATTAGATTTAAGTTAATTATTATTTGTATAACCATTAATTTGGCAGTAAATCCAAGAAAGGGGGGGAGCCCTGCCAAAGATATAAAGTTTATTACAAATGAAGTCTTTATTATTGTGGAGGAGTTTCACAAATTTATTTCATTAATTTTTGAGGAAACGAATGACTTTTGTAAAAAAATGATGATGCTAGAAGAAAGGGTAGCATAAATTGTAAAATATAAAAATCAGGYGTTAAAATTTAATAGGCAAGACATTAACATTCATCCTGAGTGAGCAATAGAAGAATAAGTTAAAATTATTTTTAATTCATTTTGATTTAATCCTCCGAGAGAGCCAATGGTTGCGGATATAATTGTAATAAATATAATAATTCTGAAATTTAATGAAATAAGGAGAATTAGGGGTGCAATTTTTTGTCAGGTAAACAAAACTAGACAGATGGTCCACTCCAGTTTTCTGATGACTTGGGGGAATCAGAAGTGAAGCGGGGCCATTCCAGCCTTAAGAGCTATTGCTAAACCAATCAAAATTTCGGACACTTCAAGGAATGAAGTTTCATTTAATTCAAGTCTTAGTATGGAAAAAAAAATTATAACTAAAGAGGCTATGGCTTGCACTAAAAAGTATTTAATTCTAGCCTCTGAATTTTTAGAATTTAATTTATTAAGAATAAGGGGGATTATTCTTATTAAATTAATTTCTAAGCCGAGCCATCTAGTAAACCAGGAGTTAGCAGATACTGCAATGATAGTTCCCGTCATTAAGATAAATGCAAATATTACTTGGAATGGCTTAATTAACATTAAAAAGAAAGAAACTTTTATTCTTATAAACGGGGTATGAACCCGTTAGCTTTATTAGCTTATCTTTTTATAATTTATTTTAAAGGAATATTAAATTTTGATTTTAGAGGAAACAGTGCGAGTCTGTTAATTATAAAGAAAGGTAAGTTTTACATGATTTATTCTATCAAAATAACCCTTTTATTCAGGCACTTCCTCAAACTTTTCTGCGGGACTTATAAGCATTTTCTGCAAAATTCTGAGTTAATTTTGTTAACCTCCAATATATACACATGTGTGAAAAATTTTAAAAATTATACTTTAATATAATAAATGTATATTTAATATATATGTTAGTATATTATAATTATAATATAATTAAATATATTAATATATATATAATTATAATTTAATTTACATATATATATATATATAATATAGATTAAATAAAAAAAAAAATAT